GGAGTGCTATGTTTTGTAAATATTATCTTTGGGGTTGTGGGAAGAAGGGTAGGGGTGTTGAGGGGGTGGTAAGTGAACTAATTTTTTATTAGTTGAGAAAGTGATAGTTTAGGTGTGTAAACCTAAAAGATAAAAAGTGAGACTTCGGCTAGGCAGCAAGCTTTTGTTTTTGGGGTTTGGCAAAGGCAATTTATGTGGGAGTGGTCGGAGTTGGGGGAGGGGGGTTTGTGTATAGTTTGTTGTGGCTTAGATTGCATGTGGTTTGAATCAACGTGGTGTGTGACTAACTATCTGTATGTCCTACAAGCATGAATTAAATAACACCTTGCTAAGGTTCGTGTGGAGCTAGAATATTGAACGTAGGTGCGATTAATAATGGCATGGACTAGGAATCAAAGACAGGCGCTGCGGGATTGATTGTGGCGAGACCAGCATTCTGCAATGGGGTCGCGTGCAGACCAGAGATAAAAGATACCAAATGCATGGAGAGCTCCCGTGACTGGTTAATAGGGTGATAGACCCGTGATCCATCGAGATGTCTTATTTAAGGGGAACGTGTGGGCGATCTTGGTAGCATGGCCCTGAGGTAAGAACCAGATGTCCATTAGACGCCATTTATAGCTACCCCCACGAGTTATGGGCCCGGTGCGAGGAGAGTAGCACTCTTGTGCGGGATATTGATTTCACGGAGGATGGTGGTCAAGGGACACCTAATTGACGGGAATATTCGTGTTGACAAGGATTGGGTTGGGTATGCTCAATTGTAATGTGCTATGTCCGACCAATGATTTAATGTACTATGTACGATAATGGGACTACTAGTTTAGTTGATATCCCAGTGGGTGGAACCAGTACTTTGGAGCTTTAAGTGTTATGTATTACAGTTGGTTGTCCAGGGGAGTGTTCTTGCTTGTAAGCATGTTGGCGAGAAATGTTAGTAAATATGTAAGTTTATGTTTTATGGACGGTTAAGCATTTATAGTACTATATAATATTCATGTGGACAAGCAGTAATGCACGAATTACATAGGGGCATATAAAATTAGATTGTGCTAAGTTATTTTGAGGGCTATACCCCCTAGAATACAGAAAGTAGTTTAAATAGAATGCCAGTTTTGGGTATTGGTGGTGGAGTTAAGTACTTTCTTTCTGAGTTGCCTCAGGGAAGAGTGTCCGTTTCCAGTTTACAAGACTGGTGTATTGATTTATACTACGGAGGCAGGTTCATTTGAGGAGACTATTTTCGATTAGGGAGGCTAGTGGTATTAGGATTAAGATTGTAGTAAAATACAGTATGGATGCTACTTGTCCAATTATAATAAAGGGTTGATTTACCGGTTGGCTTCCGATTCAGGTGAGGGTTAATAGGGTTGTAACTAGAAGTCATAGTAGGAATTGGCTAAGTGGGCGGAATGCTATGCTTTGTTGTTTAGATTTGTGGAGTACGGGTATAATTGCTAAGATAAGGATGGATAGAAGGAGGGCCAGTACACCTCCTAACTTATTAGGGACGGATCGTAGGATTGCGTATGCAAATAGGAAGTATCACTCTGGTTTGATATGAGGTGGAGTGTTTAGTGGGTTAGCCGGAGTGTAGTTGTCTGGGTCACTTAAAAGGTCGGGTGAAAATAATACTAGGGTTATTAGGATGAGGAAGAGGAAGATCAGGCCTAGAATGTCTTTGATCGTATAGTAGGGATGGAAAGGAATTTTGTCGGAATTGGAGAGGATTCCGCAGGGGTTGTTTGATCCTGTCTCGTGTAGGAAAAGCAGGTGGAGAGTTGTTAGGGTTGTAATGATAAAGGGCAGGGTAAAGTGGAGGGTAAAAAATCGTGTGAGGGTTGGACTATCAATAGAATAACCACCTCAGACTCACTGAACGAGATTTGTTCCGATGTATGGGATTGCAGATAATAAATTTGTGATAACTGTGGCGCCTCAAAATGATATTTGCCCTCATGGAAGTACATAACCCATGAAGGCTGTTGCTATGGTTATGAATAATAGTGCAATGCCAATATTTCATGTTTCAATGAGGAGAAATGAGCCGTAGTATAGGCCTCGGCCTACATGTAGGAAAAGGCAGATAAAGAATATGGAGGCGCCATTGGCGTGGAGATAGCGGATAATTCAGCCGTAGTTTACATCTCGGGTAATATGTGCGATTGAGGAGAAGGCAGAGGAAGTGTCTGGTGAGTAGTGTATTGCTAGGAATAGACCGGTAATAATCTGTAAGGTTAAGCAAGTTGCTAGGAGAGAGCCAAAATTTCATCATGTAGAAATGTTTGATGGGGTGGGTAGGTCAATGAGGGAATGATTAATTATTTTTATAACTGGATTGGATTTACGTAGGGGGGTCATTGGTGTTTTTATAGTTGAAATACAACGATGGTTTTTCATATCATTAGTCATGGTTGAAGTCCATGTAAGAACGATGTCATATATTTTATTTTTGTTAAGTGTATTATTGGTTATGGGGTTTGTGGGGTTTTCTTCTAAGCCTTCTCCTATTTATGGGGGCTTGGCATTGATTGTTAGTGGTGTAGTTGGTTGTATAATTATTTTAAACTATGGAGGTACTTACATGGGCTTAATAATATTTTTGATTTATTTGGGAGGTATAATGGTTGTTTTTGGTTATACTGCTGCGATGGCTATTGAGGAATACCCTGAGGCATGGGTTTCAGGGTTTGAAGTGTTGAGTGGTTTATTAGTTGGATTGGCGATGGAGGTGGGGTTGATTTTATGAGTTTTAGATTATGGTGAGTTAGTGGTAGTGGTTAATTTAAATAATATGGGAAGTTGGGTGATTTTTGAGGGAGAGGGGCCAGGGTTAGTTCGTGAAGATTCTATTGGTGCAGGCGCTTTATATGATTATGGTCGTTGGTTGGTAGTGGTTGTTGGTTGGACGTTATTTGTTGGTGTTTATGTTGTTATTGAAATCACTCGAGGTAATAGATTATGCTATTAATAGTGTAACTAGGGTGAGGGAAATAAGGAAGGAGAGGAAATAGAGTTTGATCATGCCTTTTTGGGTGGTTATAGTAATGGAGGTAGTAGTGTGGATATGTGAGATTGTTTTGGGTAATGATTTTTCTAGTCAGATTGAGTCTAGTAAGATAAAGGCTAGGTTTTGACTTATAATTAGATTTTGGTAGGGGATTATTCGGTGAATTGTAATGGGGAAATATCCTAACATATTAGAAAATTTAAATATATGTGATGGAGTATATATTTTGAGGTTGTTGGTTATGAGGGTTAAGTCTAGGGCTATTAGAAAACCTAGGATGGTTACGCATAGAGCTAGGAGTTTTAGGTAATGGGGTATGGTTAGTTGGGGTGGTGTGGTGGGGAAAATATTATTAGTGATAAGAAATCCTGCGAGTAGGCTGCCTAGTGTTAAACGTTTTATTGGGTTTAGTAAAGCTGGGTTATTTTCATTAATGTGAGTTGAGGTTGAAAAGCGGGGTTGTCCTGTTAGTGCTAGAATAATAGTTCGGGTGCTGTAGGCGCTTGTTAGGGAGGTGGCGATAATAGTAGTAGATAGGGCTCAGGCATTGGTATATGACGTGTTTGCGGTTTCGATAATAAGATCTTTGGAGTAGAAGCCTGTGAGAAAAGGCATACCTGTGAGTGCTAGGTTGCCGATGGTTAGAGAAGTTGAAGTGATAGGTATAATTTTAAATAATCCACCTATTTTTCGAATATCTTGTTCGTTATTTAAATTGTGAATAATAGAGCCAGAGCAAATGAATAATAGGGCTTTGAAGAAGGCATGAGTGCAGATATGTAGGAATGCTAGGTGTGGTTGGTTAATGCCAATGGTAACTATTATCAACCCTAATTGACTTGAGGTGGAGAAGGCTACAATTTTTTTGATATCGTTTTGTGTTAGGGCGCAGATTGCTATAAATAGGGTGGTAATAGCCCCTAGACATAGTGTAAGACTTTGAATCAATAGACTATTTTCTATTAAGGGGTGAAAGCGAATAAGTAAAAATACCCCTGCCACCACCATAGTGCTAGAATGGAGTAAGGCTGAAACTGGGGTTGGACCCTCTATAGCGGAGGGTAATCAAGGGTGGAGGCCAAGTTGGGCTGATTTTCCTGTTGCTGCTAGGAGAAGTCCTATTAGTGGTAAAAAACTTGGATTAGAATCTAGGATAAACATTTGTTGGAGGTCTCATGAGTTGTAATGGAGAAGAAATCATGCTATGGCTAGGACAAAGCCGATATCACCAATACGGTTATACAGAATTGCTTGAGTAGCTGCTGTGTTGGCGTCTGTTCGGGCATGTCATCAGCCAATTAGTAGAAAGGATATAATTCCAACACCCTCTCATCCGATGAAGAGTTGGAAGAGGTTATTAGCGGTGATTAAAATTAATATGGTAATGAGAAAAATGAGGAGATACTTGAAGAACTGATTAATATTTGGATCTGAGCTTATATATCATAGGGAGAACTCTATGATACACCAGGTAATAAATAGTGCAATTGGGGTAAATATTATGGAAAAATAGTCTAGTTTAAAACTTAGTGTTAGTTCTAGGGACTGAATAGTTGTTCAATGTCAGTTTGAGATAACTATGTCCTGGTCTAATAGAATGTATAGGGTTATGGGAAAGAGACTGAAGATAAAGGTAAATATTATAATTGTTTTTACGTAATTAGGGTATAGGTGATTTTTGTTGGGTTTAATGAGGGTAATAATAATTGGGAGTGTTAGGTAAGTTAGTGTCAGTATAACAATGGAGGCGTGCATTTATTACTTTTATTTGGAGTTGCACCAATATTTTGGTTCCTAAGACCAACGGATATCTGTTATCCTTTAAAAGTTGAGATAGCCGTTTTGTTAAGTACGGAGGCATGGATTAGCAGTCCTTGCAAGCTTTCTCGGTAAATAAGAAGGGGTGGGCTTCTGTATTTAGATTCACAGTCTAATATTTTGGTTAAATTATATTTACAAGAGGTGAAGCCTATAATAATATTGGGGTTGAGGGATAGAAGGATGATGGGGGAAATATGTATAAATATCAATATATTTTCTCGTGTGAAGGAGGGTTTTATGTTTATAATGTGGGAGGTAAGTGTTCCTCGTTGTGTTGTAATAAATATATATAGAGAATAGAGGGCGGTAATTAATATATTTAGTCCTGTAAGCATAATGGTGATATGTGATCAAGAAAATAAGGTTGCTATTACCAATAGTTCTCCAATTAAATTAATGGTGGGGGGTAGGGCTAGGTTGGTGAGGTTTGCTGCAAATCATCAGAAGGCTATTAGTGGAAGTAGGGTTTGAAGTCCTCGAGAGAGTAGTATAATGCGACTGTGGGTTCGTTCATAGTTTGAATTTGCTAGGCAAAATAGTATAGATGAAGTAAGACCATGGGCAATCATAAGGATAATAGCGCCAGTAAAGCTTCAGGGGGTTTGGATGAGGGAGGCTATAATTACTAAGGCTATATGGCTTACGGAGGAGTATGCGATAAGTGCTTTTAGGTCTGTTTGTCGGAGACAGGTTGAGCTTGTTATAATTATGCCCCATAAGGATAATATGAGGAAGGGGTATGCTATATATTCTGTCAAGGGATTGAGGATTGAGGTGAGTCGCATTATACCGTAGCCACCTAGTTTTAAAAGTACTGCAGCAAGGACTATTGATCCGGCAATGGGAGCTTCAACGTGGGCTTTGGGGAGCCATAGGTGTAGACCATATAAGGGTATTTTTACTATGAAAGCTATTATGCATGCCAGTCAAGTTAAGTTGTGGGACCAGGTCGTTGTTAATTTTTGGGCTGTGAGTGTTAATAACACAATGTTTAATGAGCCTATATTATTATATGTAAACATTAATATAATTAGTAAGGGAAGGGAGCCAGCTAATGTGTAGAATAGGAAATATGTACTTGCGTTGAGGCGTTCTGCTTGATTACCTCATCGGGTAATAATAATTAGGGTAGGGATGAGAGTGGTTTCAAATAAGATATAGAACAAGATTAATTCTGTGGATATAAATGTTATAATTAAAGAGATTTGTAGAAAAATTATTATGGAGAGATAAAGTTTTTTTCGTAAAGGGTTTTCGTTATGTAAGTGGTACTGGCTTGCTATAATCATGAGAGGTAAGAGTCAGGCGGTTAGCGTTAGAAGAGGTGTTGATAATGGGTCAGAAGATAAGTAAGTTGAGTAACTAGTGAGGTTATTACTAGTTTGATTAAAAAATATGAGGGGAATAAGGCTAATAATTAAGCTGTGTGTGGTTAAGTTAATTCATAATATATTGTTTTTGGAAAATCATGTTGTTGGTAATAGCATAATTGTGGGGAGAATTATTTTTAGCATTGGAGTAAGTTTAGGTTATGGATATAATCTAGACCATATGTGTTTGAGATTGAGACTAGTAAGGCAAGACCCACCGCTGCCTCGCAAGCGGCGAATACTAATAGAGCAATGGGTACAATATTAGCTAGGGGAAAGTGTATGTTTAAGGCTATAAGGGTACTTATAATAAATAGTGAGAGTATTATTCCTTCTAGGCATAATAAAGAGGATATTAGATGTGAACGATAGATTAATATGCCTAGGAGTGAGATAAGAAATGCTAATATAATATTTATATAAATAATGGGCATTTGGCTAGTATGATTATCATAATCTAATGAGTCGAAATCATTTGTTTTGTTTAAACTACTTGCCAATTCGGTTCAGTCCAGCCCCTTTTGAGTTCATTCGTATGCTAGGCCGAGAGTTAGAATAATGATTAATATTATTGATGATTTGATTATTACAGGGAGGTTTGTTGTTTGGAGAGCCCATGGCAGAGGTAATAACAGAGCAATTTCTAAGTCGAATAGTAGGAAAGTAATAGCGACTAGAAAAAATTTTATGGAAAAAGGGATGCGAGCGGAGTTTAGTGGGTCAAAGCCGCATTCGTAAGGGTCTGCCTTTTCTGCGTAAGGATTAAGTAAAGGTAATCAAAATATAATGATTATTAGTAGCAGGGTTAGGAGGGTATTAATTGTTAGGGCTAGTACTAGGTTTATTATTCTTTTTCGAATACTATCGAAACTAGCTAATTGGAAGTCAGCTGTACTAGTTATACTAAAAGAATAGGAACCTCATCAGTAAATGGAGATGTAGAGGAAAAGTCAGACGACGTCTACAAAGTGTCAGTATCAAGCAGCCGCTTCAAAACCAAAATGATGGTTTGATGTAAAATGATATAGTAGCTGGCGGATAAGGCAAACGGTAAGAAAGGTAGACCCAATAATAACGTGAAGTCCGTGGAAGCCGGTGGCAACAAAAAATGTTGAGCCATAAATGCCATCAGAGATAGTGAAGGGTGCTTCATAATATTCAGACATTTGTAAGAGGGTGAAGTAGGTGCCTAATAAAATTGTAATAAGCAGGGCTTGGATTATTTGTTTTCGTTTGTTTTCTATTAAGCTGTGATGAGCTCAAGTGATTGTGACTCCTGATGCAAGTAATACAGAAGTATTTAGGAGGGGTACTTCTAGAGGATTTAGGGGAGTGATACCTGTTGGTGGTCAGTGTCCTCCTAGATGTGGTGTAGGGGCAAGACTTGAGTGGTAGAATGCTCAGAAGAAGCCTGCAAAGAAGAAAACCTCTGAAATAATAAATAAGACTATTCCGTAACGGAGGCCTTTTTGAACTGGTATTGTATGGTGACCTTGATAAGTGCTTTCTCGTACAATATCGCGTCATCATTGATATATTGTTAATATGTTAGTTAATAATCCTAATATTAGTAGGATTATGGAATAAAAGTGAAATCATATGATTAAGCCAGATGTTATTAGAAGAGCTGAGAAAGCTCCTGTTAGAGGTCATGGGCTAGGTTTGACTATATGGTAGGGGTGAGTTTGGTGGGTCATTAAGTATTATCATGTAAGTAAAGGCTTACTAAGAGCGTGAAAACATAGGCTTGGATTAGGGCTACTGCAATTTCTAGGATTGTTAATAGCAAGAGGAGTACGAAGGTTAGTGAAGTTGCAAAAAAATTAATGGTTAATAATGCTAATACGGCACTTCCGATTAGATGCATGAGTAGATGTCCTGCTGTGATATTGGCGGTTAGACGTACAGCTAGGGCCACTGGTTGAATAAATAAGCTGATAGTTTCAATAATTACTAGTATGGGGATAAGAAATGTGGGTGTGCCTTGTGGTAGAAAATGGGCTAGGGAATTTTTGGTTTTAAAGCGGAGGCCTGTAATCACTGTACCAGCCCATAGAGGGATTGCCATTGCCAAATTCATAGACAGCTGGGCGGTAGGTGTAAATGAGTGGGGTAGTAGTCCGAGGAGGTTGGTTGTGGCAATAAAAATAATTAGAGATATTAGCATTAGAGACCAGGTTTGTCCTTTTGTATTATGAATTGTTATTATTTGTTTTAAGGTAAGTTGAATCAGATTTTGTTGAATAGTAATTAGTCGATTGTTAACAAGGTGCTTGGAGGTTGGAAATAGTAATGTGGGAAATAGAATAATGGGTACTACAGCGGGTAGAGTTAGGAGTGTTGGGGTTGTAAATGGAGTAAATAAATTTTCGTTCATTTTAGTTGTCAAGGGCTATTAAATGTCTGTATATTAGGAATTTTTTGTGATGGGTTTAAATAGTAGTTTATATTTAGTAGTTTTAATTGCATAATAAGGTATAGTGCTGGTAGCATGGTTATAATGGTAATAAACCATGTAGATGTATTTAGTTGAGGCATTTCACTGTAGAGAAAGTGCTTTCTCATCTTTAACTTAAAAGGTTAATGCTGTAGTAGCTATACAGTGGGTCTTAGTAACTTAAGAGTAAATTAGGTAAGTGTATCTAGTATGTTTATAAAGTGAATACGGGCCCTATCTCGAAAATTTTTAGTGGAATTAATTCGGCAACAATTGGCATAAAACTGTGATTAGCACCGCAGATTTCTGAACATTGTCCGTAGTAGACGCCTGGTCGTATGGCAGTAAATGTGGTTTGATTTAAGCGTCCTGGAATTGCATCTGTTTTTAGACCGAGTGTTGGGATGGTTCATGAGTGTAGGACGTCTTGGGATGTAATTATTATACGGACAGGAGCTTCAATTGGAAGTACCACTCGATTATCAACTTCTAGAAGCCGAAGGTCTCCTGGGTTTAAAAATAGTGGAGGGAGTATATAAGAATTAAAGATTAGGCCTCCATAGTCTGTGTATTCATAGGTTCAGTATCATTGATGTCCAATTGACTTAATAGTAAATGAGGGGTTATTAATTTCGTCTGTTAAGTAGAGAATTCGTAGAGATGGGAGAGCAATTAAGACTAGAATAATTGCGGGTAAGATAGTTCAAATAGTCTCTATTTCTTGAGCATCTGTGATGTTAGTGCTAGTTAGTTTTGTTGTTAGCACTGATAATAAAACATATAGGACAAGAAAGCTAATTAGGGAAACAATTATAAAGGCGTGGTCGTGGAAAGCAATCAGTTCTTCTATGATAGGGGATGTGGCATCTTGTAGGCCTAGTTGAACTGGGTGGGCCATGTAAGATATATAGGATATGTCCTATAATTTAGCTTTGACAAAGCTATGAAATAATTTTTCTAATATCTCATTGAAAAAGTTATAGGGGCTATAGAATTGGCTTGAAACCAGTTTCAGGAGGTTCGATTCCTTCCTTTTTTATTTAACTTTGATGAAGGCTGGTTCATCAAATGTGTGATAGGGTGGAGGAGAGCCATGCAGTCACTCTAGGTTGTAGGTGGGTTGTTCAATTGATAGTACTTTACGTTTTGAGGTGAAAGCTTCTCAGATTATATAAATTATTAGTAGTATTGCTACCAGGGATATAAAGGAACCTGTGGATGATACAATATTTCATGTAGTGTAAGCATCAGGGTAGTCGGAATAGCGTCGGGGTATTCCTGATAAACCCAGAAAATGTTGTGGGAAAAAGGTTAAGTTTACACCTACAAATATAATAGTAAAGTGGACTTTGGCGCAGATTTGGTCTAGGGTATAGCCTGAGAATAAGGGAAATCAGTGAATAAAGCCCCCTATAATAGCAAAGACAGCTCCTATTGATAAGACATAGTGGAAATGAGCTACGACATAATATGTGTCGTGTAATACAATATCCAGTGATGAATTTGCTAGTACAATACCGGTCAGACCCCCTACGGTAAAGAGGAAAATAAAGCCTAGAGCTCAGAGTATTGCGGCTGATCACTTAATATTTCCTCCATGTAGCGTAGCAAGTCAGCTAAAGACTTTAACGCCAGTTGGGATTGCAATAATTATAGTGGCAGAAGTAAAATAGGCTCGTGTATCCACATCTATTCCGACTGTAAATATATGGTGAGCTCATACAATAAAGCCTAGGAACCCAATTGATACTATGGCTCAGACTATGCCTATATACCCGAATGGTTCTTTTTTTCCAGAATAGTATGTTACAATGTGGGAAATTATTCCGAAGCCAGGTAAAATAAGAATATAGACTTCAGGGTGTCCGAAGAATCAGAATAAGTGTTGATATAAGATAGGATCTCCCCCTCCTGCAGGGTCAAAGAAGGTGGTGTTGAGATTGCGGTCTGTTAATAATATTGTAATGCCAGCGGCTAGTACGGGCAAGGATAGGAGGAGCAGTACTGCTGTAATTAGGACTGATCAAACAAATAGAGGGGTTTGGTATTGAGACATTGCAGGAGGTTTTATATTAATAATAGTTGTAATGAAGTTAATAGCCCCTAGAATAGAAGAAATACCTGCTAGGTGAAGTGAGAAAATAGTTAGGTCTACGGAGGCTCCTGGATGAGAGAGGTTTCCTGCTAAAGGTGGATATACTGTTCAACCTGTCCCGGCACCAGCTTCTACTATGGCCGATGCGAGAAGAAGTAGGAAGGATGGTGGAAGAAGTCAGAAGCTTATATTATTTAGGCGGGGGAATGCTATGTCAGGAGCACCAATTATTAGGGGTACTAGTCAGTTTCCAAAGCCTCCAATTATAATGGGTATAACCATAAAGAAGATTATGACAAATGCATGAGCCGTAACGATAACATTATAGATGTGGTCATTACCTAACAGGTTGCCAGGTTGACCAAGTTCGGCTCGGATAAGAAGGCTTATAGCTATACCTACGGTTCCGGCTCATGCGCCAAATAGTAAATATAAGGTTCCAATGTCTTTGTGATTTGTAGAGAATAGCCAGCGGTTAATGAGCATAAGTGAAAAAGGTAAAATGGCTGAGTAAGCATTAGGCTGTAAATCTAAGGACAGAGGTTCAGTCCTCTTTTTACCAGTCCCGAGGTGATCTTCATGTTGAATTGCAAATTCAAAGGAGCAGTTAGATTTCTGCCGGGGCTTCTCCCGCCTTTTTTCCCTGCGGCGGGAGAAGTAGATTAAAGCCAGTTGATTGGGGCATTTAGCTGTTAACTAAATTTTTGTGGGTTTAAGTCCCATTAATCTAGTAAGGGCTTAGCTTAATTAAAGTAACTGATTTGCGTTCAGTTGATGCGGAATGAAATTCTGTAGTCCTTAGTGTGTTTCAGAAATTAAGTATGCTTAACTTACTAAAAGCTTTGAAGGCTTTCGGTCTTATATAACCTAAATTTCTAGGGAATAGTTAGGACTGTCGGGGATATAGGTAATAGGAAGGTGGTGATAATAATAAGTGGGGAAATAAGGAGTGTGGGTTTTGTATTTTCGAACTGTCATTTTATTTTTGTATTATTGGATGTGGGAAGTAGTGTTATAGATGTAGTGTAAATTAGGCGTAAATAAAAATATAGGTTGAGTAGGGTTATAATAATCATAATAGTAGGTATAATGAAGTTATTATTTTTGGTGAGCTCTTGGATAGTAACTCATTTGGGTAGAAAGCCGGTTAGTGGGGGTAAACCTCCTATAGATAGGAGGGTGGATGATATTAGTGGTATTAATCAGGTGAGTTTATTTCAGGTGTGTGATAATATTAGGATCGTGGTGTTTGAGTTTAGGTTTAGGGCTAGAAATGCAGTGGTAGTTAAAACAATATATGTGAGGAGATAAAAAATTGTAACGTTTGGGTTATATGTTAAGGTTGTTATTATTCAACCTATGTGGGTAATTGAAGAGTATGCTAGGATTTTACGTAGTTGTGTTTGGTTAAGACCCCCTCAACTACCTGCTATGATGGATAGGATGGATAGGATCAGAAGAATATTTGTGTTAATTGATGTATAAATTTGGTATATAATTGAGATGGGAGCTAGTTTTTGTCATGTGAGGAGAAGTAGGCCAGGAATTAAGGGCGTTCCTTGGGTAACTTCTGGGATTCAGAAGTGAAAAGGGGCTATTCCTAGTTTTATAGCGAGGGCTATTATTATGGCTAAAGATGAAGATTGATTAATATTATTTATCATGGTTCATTGTTCGGGGAATAGACTATTATATATAATTGCTATTATGAGGATTATAGATGCAGTGGATTGTACAAGGAAATATTTAGTGGCGGCTTCTGTGGAGCGAGAGTTTGTCTTTTTAATTAGGATTGAGGTAAAGGCCAATATATTTATTTCTAGGCCCGTTCAGGCTAGAAATCAGTGGGAGCTTAATAGTGTAATGATAGTACCTATAAATATGGTAAAATAAATGATAAGTTGGGCTAGTGGGTTAATTAGTACGGGAAGGGTATAACCAACATTTTCGGGGTATGGGCCCGATAGCTTATTTAGCTGACCTTACTTTAGAATGAGGTGTGATAGGTAGCACGGAGGAGTTTGGATTCTCAGGAGTAGGTTCGATGCCTATAATTCTAGAAATAAGGGGATTAAGCACCTCTATTGTTTACTCTATCAAAGTAACTCTTTTGTCAGACATATTTCTAGATTTGAGGAGGGATGCCAGAGGATATGATGGAAACTGAGATATATCATATAAGGAATGCTAGTGTAAGGGGAAGAAAATTTTTTCATAGGAGGTGTATAAGTTGATCGTAGCGAAATCGAGGATAGGTTGCTCGAATTCATAGGAATAAGGAGGTTAAGAGAAGTGTTTTAGTAATAAAGCATGTTGTGAACAATTCCGGTGAGTAAATGGGGTATAATGATCCTAGGAAAACTGTGGCTGTTAGGGCATTTATTATAATGATATTCATGTACTCAGCTATGAAGAAAAGGGCAAACGGGCCTGCAGCATATTCGGTATTAAAGCCTGAAACTAGTTCAGATTCTCCTTCTGTTAGGTCAAAAGGGGCCCGATTGGTCTCTGCTAATGTAGAGGTAAATCATATTATGGCTAGAGGTCATGATGGTAGGAGAAGTCAGAGGTGTTCTTGTGTTGTAATGAGTGAGTGAAGGTTGAATGAGCCGCTTATTAGCAGAATTGATAATAAAATAATGGCGAGAGTTACTTCATATGAGATTGTCTGGGCTACTGCTCGTAGTGCTCCGATTAGTGCATAATTTGAGTTTGATGCTCATCCTGATCATAAGATAGAGTGGACGGCTAAGCTAGATGTGGCTAGAATAAATAAAAGTCCTAGGTTAAGATTAATTAGGGAATTGGGCATGGGGAGAGGTACTCATAAGAGAAGGGCAATGGTAAAGGCTAGGGCTGGTGCAATAACATAAAGAGTAGTAGTGGAAGTTGAGGGTTTTAATGGTTCTTTGGTGAAGAGTTTTATTGCGTCGGCAAAGGGTTGTAATAGTCCACAAGGTCCTACAATGTTGGGTCCTTTACGTAGTTGTATGTAGCCTAGTAGTTTTCGTTCGGTAAGTGTAAGAAATGCTATAGCAACAATAGCGGGTAAAGTGACAAGTAGAATATTTGTTGTGAACATGGTGTTAAGAAGAGGAGTTGAACCTCTGATTGTAAAGTCTTAAATTTTATGCAATTGCCGGGCTCTGCCATCTTAACAAGCCCTGTTCTTGGGCTGTATATATAGTTTTTTGTTAAATTGAGATTAGGTCATTTATGGAAGGAAGGCACTTTATGAAGTAGGCTTTATTTCTCTTGTCCTTTCGTACAGGGAGAAATGTAAAATAGATAGAAACCGACCTGGATTGCTCCGGTCTGAACTCAGATCACGTAGGACTTTAATCGTTGAACAAACGAACCCTTGATAGCTGCTGCACCATTAGGATGTCCTGATCCAACATCGAGGTCGTAAACCCTATTGTCGATATGAACTCTGGAATAGGATTGCGCTGTTATCCCTGGGGTAACTTATTCCGTTGATCAAATTATTGGGTCAATTGTAGATATTAATTCGCTTTAACTTGTTCAGTCTTGGCATAGTCTATTCGGAGGTTTAGTTATGCTCCGAGGTCACCCCAACCAAAATTTTAAATGCAGGGTCAGGATATGTTAAACCCATAGGTTTATGTTGTTATGATTGCATTAGTAGATTAAAGCTCCGCAGGGTCTTCTCGTCTTATTATTTTATGCCCGCCTCTTCACGGGCAGGTCAATTTCACTGGTTGGAAGTAAGAGACAGTTAAACCCTCGTGTTGCCATTCATGCAAGTCCCTATTTAAAGAACAAGTGATTATGCTACCTTTGCACGGTCAGGGTACCGCGGCCGTTAAACATGTGTCACTGGGCAGGCAGTGCCTCTAATATTAGTAATGCTAGAGGTGATGTTTTTGGTAAACAGGCGGGGCTATATTTGCCGAGTTCCTTTTACTTCTTTTAACCTTTCCCGGATAGCATGCCTGTGTTGGGTTAACAGTATTAGTAATACTGGCTTGTTTATAATTATTAGTATTAGGCTGTTAAATATCGGTGAGGTTTTCGATCCGATTTAGGCTTATGCGTAGGAGAATTTATTCATGTTACTAATACTAGCATTATTACTTCTATAGTATAATAGATTAATCCAATGTAATGTTAGGAGTTCAGTTAAGTGTTTGGAATTTCTTTGAGTATTTAATGTTGAGCTTGAACGCTTTCTTAATTGATGGCTGCTTTTAGGCCAACTATGGGGGCTGGAATTTTTACTCTCTATACAAGGTTTTTTCCTAGTGTCTAAGGAGCTGTCCCTCCTTAGACTAACAATTAAGCTTACAGGGGGATTGGTGGTTCTGTGGGTAGGCTTAAGGTTGAACTAAGATTCTATCTTGGATAACCAGCTATCGCCAGGCTCGGTAGGTGTATCACCTCTACCTAAAAATCTTCCCACTATTTTGCCACATAGACGGGTGCGCTCTTTTAGCTGTTTTTGGGTAGCTCGTCTGGTTTCGGGGTATTTGGCTTTAGTTCTCTTTGTGAAATAATCTCTAGCTGGCTCATTATGCAGAAGGTATAGGGGTAAGTCCTTGCTATTTTATGCTTAATTTTTTTTTTCATCTTTCCCTTGCGGTACTATATCTATAGCGCCAGAATAAACTTTCTATCACCTATACTTTTATATCTGTGAATGGTTTAATATATATATATATTTATTTGATAATAGTATTGATTGGTTTTTGGGCTAGTGTTGGCTCAAGGTAATCAAACGATGTTGATATCTTCCGGGTGTAAGCAGGATGCTTTGTATTGAGCTATACCTTGATTTATCCAAGTGCACCTTCCAGTACACTTACCATGTTACGACTTATCTCCTCTATATAAATACAGGGGTGTTTAGTTAAGCTAATCCTTAATTATATTTGAGGAGAGCGACGGGCGGTGTGTGCGTGCTTCATGGCCTAGTTCAACTAAGCACTCTATTCTTAGTTTACTACTAAATCCTCCTTGGACTCTTAAGTTTCATAAGAGTTATCGTGGGTTTTCTGTAATAGAAAATGTAGCCCATTTTTTCCCAGCTCATAGGCTACACCTTGACCTAACGTTTTTGCGTGGGCATTTGTGCTTACTTTATAGCTCTTGTTGAGGTTTGCTGAAGATGGCGGTATATAGGCTGAGCGAGAGATGGTAGGGTGGATCGGGGTTTATCGATTATAGAACAGGCTCCTCTAGGGGGTATAAAGCACCGCCAAGTCCTTTGAGTTTTAAGCTGTTGCTTGTAGTGTTCTGGCGAGTAGTTTTGTTGTTTTAACTATTGAAGTTTAGGGCTAAGCATAGTGGGGTCTCTAATCCCAGTTTGAATCTTAGCTATTGTGTTTTCAGAAATTTTAAAGCCACTTTCGTAGTTTATTTTACATTGGCTAGGGTTTTACAGTTTAGAAAGAGTTTAGCTTTATTTAGTTGAATTAATCTAAAACACTCTTTACGCCGATGTCTATTAGCTCGGGTCAATCGTATGGCCGCGGTGGCTGGCACGAAATTGACCAACCCTATATTAGCATAGCTTAGTTAAACTTTCGTTTATAGCTAAATACTAGTCACTGCTGTTTCCCGTGGGGGTGTGGCTAAGCAAAGTGTCTTGAGCTGCATTAAGCGTGCTTGATACTTACTCCTTTTAATCATGGTGATTTGTAGGGTGTCTTCACTGGGGTGAGGATACTTGCATGTGTAATCTTGCTAGAAGTTAATAGAAAGGCCGGGACCAAACCTATTTGTTTATGAGGTTTTATGAACCCATCTAGGCATTTTCAGTGTCTTGCTTTGGATAAGTTAAGCTACATAAAC